TTCATTCGGCTCCTTTATGGATATGGATGTGAACAAATTTACAAAAAAAATTCTACCCATAACATCTATGTCAACTTTTGTCTGACTACTTATTTCTTTCTAGATGATCCCTCTAGAAGAGAGTAATTCTAACAATCTTTCTAGTTACTTCGTTCTCTATTTTTATTTGAGACGGTCCTGAGGAAAGGGATTTTGTTTCCACCGAGCTAAAAAAACGGGTCGATGCCTCTAGTAAACCAGAGTCATCATTTAATAGCTATTTTTATTCAATTTTGTATTTGTAAAGCAAAAATTGAAGATTTAGTTACGATTAGAAACCTACTTGCTATCTTTATCCATGGATCCTTTACTCATACTGATTCAATTGGAAGTATTAATCCAATTCCAAAATTATGTTTCGTAATTTCATAATCCAATTTGTCACTTTCTAAGTGATCCTTGGATACAAATCACGAGAATGTATATTTTTTTCTCGAATCCGTGATTGAGAGGTAAAGGATTAAATCCTTTTCTTTTTTCAAATAAAGTTTTTGGTCGGAATACGAATCAAACCGAAAACAAAGACCCTTTAACTATCAAAGGGTTAAAAAAACGAATCACACTTTTACCACTAAACTATACCCGCTACAATTCGATTATTGTATACAACTGGACCTTTTGTCGAACCGGAAAATGGGTATAATAAGATGGGATCATCAAAGAATCCAAAAATTTAGCGTATTTACCCTCTTTTTTTTTTTCGTTTTCGCGGATGGAAACAGTCCTTCTTCTTTTTTTGTTCGTGCTTGAATATTGCCTATTCCCTTTTTTATATATTTTATATTTATTTTTATATATTTTATATTTATAATATATTTTATAATATATTTATATAATACTAACTTTATAATATATATATAATAAAGTTTATATAATACTTTATTTATATATTTTATATATATAAATATAATATATATATATAAAATACTAAAAATACTAAGCATTTTTGTTTTCAAATCAGATAAATGAAAAATTATCATTATTTTTCTATAATTAGTTGGAACAAAACAAAAAGAGGCCCGGCTGGGTACTGACCAGACCAGGCCGTGTCAATAACAATAAGAAGGGTCTTTCGAACAAAATACGAAGGGGTCGCTTTTGGTTTTCTTTATATTGTTGGCACTTTCGAGCCCTTCTCTTTATTTATTCTTTATTTATCGAAAAAAAATTACTGATAAAAAAGGTACATATCTATATAATAGAGAAAGAAATACTCCTTATTTTTTTTTATGTGTAATCTAACCCAATTTTCAATTAGGAGAGATGGCTGAGTGGACTAAAGCGGCGGATTGCTAATCCGTTGTACGAGTTATTCGTACCGAGGGTTCGAATCCCTCTCTTTCCGCTTCCCTTGATGACTTTATTTATTTATTTTTTTTTTTTTTCAAATTTGGCATTTTTATATAAACAAAAAATCCGAAGAAAATAGAAAAGAAAAACCCTTATTCTTCGCGCCCAGGATTACGTCCAGGATCATTAGATAGGAATCCAAAGATGAAGAGAGAAACAAAAAATATCACTACTGTGTAAACGAAGAGTTTGAGAGTAAGCATTACACAATCTCCAAGATAATTAAAAAAAAAAAGAGAATAGATCCTCCATTTTTCTACCACATATCCTATTTGGATATCAAGAGCCGAGTTTCTTTCTAGAAAAAATCACGAACTTTCGAGGAAATCTAGCAAATTTGTAAGAAATTTTTCAATTTAAATTATTTATTAAATAATTTAGATTTTAGATATTTTAGATTAAGGATCTTATCGAAAACTTACAGCAGCTTGCCAAACAAAAGCTAAGAGAAAAAAGAACACGGGTATGACTGGCATAACATCTACGATTGGGTTCAAAAAAGCGTAGGCCTCGGGCAATTTTCCGAAGAAAAAACTACTTGAATAAAAGGCAGAATTAAGACAGATACAGATCAAACTAAAGATATTAAGCATAACAGACATTTTGTTCTTGGAGATAATTGCATTTTGATTGAATTATTGATATGATATAAGGAAAAAGGGGAAAATTTAGGTAGACAAAAAATCCTTCTTTTCTTTTGAACTCACCCAATCAAAAATCCTCCAATTCTCAAAAGAGAATAGAGGAAATCATACTTTCATACAATATCTTAATTGAATTATATCTAATGATCAATAAATTAAGTTTAATTCTATATAATTCTATATTAATCCATATAATTAATCTATATTAATAAATAAATAGAATTCTATATTAATTATATTAATAAATAAAATCCTAGTAATAATCTAAATATCTATAGAATAAATTAGATTGGAGTTGACAAATAACGAATACTGTAATATAATTTACTATTAAATAGTACTATTCTTTTTTTTTACTAATTATAAATTATAATTATACTTTAGTAGTATGGTTACTTTCTTAGTACCGTTTAGTAGTATCGAAAGTAGTTTTGAATAGAAACCTAAATGGGGCGTGGCCGAGTGGTAAGGCAACGGGTTTTGGTCCCGCCATTCGAAGGTTCGAATCCTTTCGTCCCAGAGCATATTCATTATCTTAGAATAGAATAAAGATTTTGTTGAATGGGGTAACGTCTAATGTTAGCTGGAATTTCTTTCTTTTTTTTTATCTTTTATGCATGAATCATATCTTTTTTACACAAACTGAATTGAATCGTGTACAAATGACACGCAAATGTAATTGACTCTATTTCTGATCCAGGTAAATTGGGAACATCGGTTCCCAGAGTTGGAATTTAAAAAATAAAAAAAAAAGGGGTCTTTTCATCCTATGCTCCATCCCATCTTGTTTCGGGAAGTTAGTTATTTAGAAAAACATTCCGTCCCATATTGATTTTATATTTTATCAATATTTTGATTTTCAACGATCCTATCTATTATTTCGTATCCTAGAAACTATATTTTTAGGAATTTTTATTTTTATATAGATTTATTAATTCTAACTATTTTGGTACTAATGAAATTCATTCAAAGCCGATAGGCTTAATTCTCCTAAGGGGTTAGACTAAAATAAAAAAAAAGGAGCAACTTAATTTGGACTTGTTGGGATTTGTACCTAGCCAGTCCGCATCCCCGAGCATAATTCCCATTTTTTTCTCTTATGTCCCATTAGTCCTGTAGTACCCCGGGGGCGAATACATTAACCGATTATAAAATTATATATGTAATTATAGATCTATCCGAATATATCTATCCGAATCCGATGTATTTTCTTTGAATAAGTATTTCGTGTTTGGCCCTAATACTAATAAATAATAAATAATTGTAAATTTATGTAACACTTAAAAGTAAAAAGGGGGTGTTTTATGTTTTATATCTTTTATTCTCTTTTATTCACTTTCTATTCTATTATGTATGGATATTATATTATGTATGGAAAGATTCGATTAGCGAAATCTTGCTGACCTACACAGCTTAAACAAAATAAAAAAAACGAGGAAATGTTTAACGTATATGTATCCTTCTATTCTATTTTTGTGAAAAAGGTTTTTGACCCCCTCGATTTTGAATTTAAAAATGAAAATATTTAACAAATATTTAACCCTAACTTTTAATCTATTACTAACTTTTAATCTATTATTAAATATATTATTAAATAGAAATTCTTTTTCATTTTAAATTAAGAGGACTTGCTAAAACTTATTCAGAAACTTCTTTACCGATTTGTAGCTATATTCTTTATTTACCGATCTATAGCTATATATAAAATCTCTCTTCTATATTCTAAAGAACATTATAGAACAAAGGGATATAGATTATGATGTCTACAAACCAATGACTATTCATGATTCCATAATTGAATCAATTCCATACTGGTTCCAAATTAGAGGGATGTTATGGTAAAACTTCGTTTGAAACGATGTGGTAGAAAGCAACGTGCGGCTTGAAGGACACGATCCATTGTGGATTCTTTCTTATATCCACCATTTTCAATTTCTATAGGAATGAGGGTGCTCTTGGCTTCGACATCCGTTGGTAACCTAAATAGTCCACGATGGAGCTCGAGTAGAAAGTATTAATTAATTTCTCAGGACAAGAATCTAGGGTTAATGCAAATCAATAAATTGGAGCAACTTCGTGAATATATCTTCGATATAGAAATGGAAGGGATCCCATTCGAGCAAGTTTCCAATTCAAAAGGAAAATTTCTTGGAATTAATCAAACCCTTTCGATCCAAAGTGTATCACGCGGGAATCTATTGTCCGTAGGATTCTTTGATAGAAGGAAAAAAAAAGGGGTATGTTGCTGCCATTTTGAAAGGATTAAGAAGGACCGAAGTAATGCCTAAACCCAATGATTTAAAACAAAGATAAAGGATCCCAGAACAAGGAAACACCGTTTTAATCGTCTCACTAACTGGGCCAGACTTAAGAATCCAAATAGATTTTAACCGAGACAAACAAAAAAGGGGGTAAAGACCACTCAATAAACGAAAGATTCTCTTTTGAATTATTGGAGAGTTATCTAACTTGAGTTATGAGTAAGAATGGTTTTTTTTTATAAAAGAAGAAGAAAAAACAGACTTAAACTCCAGTCTAATTGATTTGATGATTTTATAGAACCTTTTGTCATTTATGGAATTTATTCGAATTCCATACCATAGATAAAACTTCAAATCCAATTCTTTTTTTTTCTCGAGCCGTACGAGGAGAAAACTTCCTATACGTTTCTAGGGGGGGTGTATTGTTCATCTACATCTATCTCAATGAGTTGTCTATCGAATCGTTGCAATTGATGTTCGATCTCGAAGAGAAGGAAAAGATCTTCAGAAACTAGGTTTTTATGATCCGATAAAGAATCAAACTTATTTAAATGTTCCCGCCATTCTCTATTTCCTTGAAAAAGGGGCTCAACCTACAGGAACTGTTCAGGATATTTTTAAAAGGGTGGGGGTTTTTAAGGAATTTTATTCTAATCAAACGAAATTCAATTAAGGATTAAGGAAATACAAAAAAGGGGGGCAGTTA